TGCAAAAATAGGTGAATACAACCAACTATCATTAAGAATTTCATCTTTGGACCAAAAACAAGCAAGGGGTGGAATACCAGAAAGAGAAAGTGTACCCAATAAAAAAGCAGTTTTTGTAATTGGTACATGTTTTCTTAAACCGCCCATAAGAACCATATTCTGACTTTTATCTGGAGAATATCCAACAATAGCTTCCATCGCATGAATAATTGATCCAGATCCTAAGAACAACAATGCCTTCGAATAAGCATGAGTAATCAAATGAAATAAAGCAGCTCGATAAGACCCCATACCTAGAGCTAACATCATATAACCCAATTGAGACATTGTAGAATAAGCTAAGCTTTTCTTAATATCTTTTTGAGCAAGAGCTAAAGTGGCTCCTAAAAATAATGTTATTATACCTATCAAAGCTATTAGATTTAGAATGTAAGGTATAACTATGAAAAGAGGAAGAAGCCGAGCTACAAGAAAAATTCCTGCGGCTACCATAGTAGCGGCATGTATAAGAGCCGAAATGGGGGTAGGCCCTTCCATGGCATCAGGTAACCATACATGAAGGGGAAATTGGGCGGATTTAGCAACCGCGCCGGCAAATAACAGGGAGGCGCATACAGTAACAAATAAAAAATTAATTTCATTATTATAAACCAAGTTATTGAATATTTCAAACAAATCCCGAAATTCGAAACTACCTGTTATCCAATAAAAACCCAAAATTCCTAATAATAAACCAAAATCCCCGACACGATTAGTTACAAACGCTTTTTGACAAGCATTCGCGGCACTGGGTCGTGTGAACCAAAAACCTATTAATAGATAAGAACACACTCCAACCAATTCCCAAAAAATATAAATTTGTATCAAATTCGAACTAGTAACTAATCCCAACATTGAAGTATTGGAAAAACTCATATAAGCAAAAAATCTCAAATATCCCTGATCATGAGACATATAATTGTCACTATAAATAAGAACCAAAATTCCAACAGTAGTGATTAATATCGACATAATAGAAGTAAGTGGATCAACCAAGCAGCCAAATTCTAAAGAAAAATCATTATTGATGGTCCAAGACCATACATATTGATAGACAGAATTTTTATTTATTTGCTGAATAGAAAAAAGGGCTGAAAAAACCATAACTATACTTAATAATAAAACACTAGGAAAAGCCCACATACGGCGAAGATTTTTTGTTGCCGTTGGAAAAAGTAGAAGTCCTGTTCCAATTAAGATAGGAACTGGAAGTGGAATGAAAGGTATAATCCATGAATATTGATATGTATATTCCATAAAAAAAAAAAAAAAAATTATCTTAATTAATTGTTTCTGAGTCACCGGTTCTTATTTCTTTTCTTTTGAGAGGGGTCGGTTAATAAAAAAAATTAAGATATATAAAAAAAACTTAAATAGAATTTTCTAGCCTTAATTATTCTGAATCTTTCCAAACTACTTCAAATATTTAAAATCAAGAGGTTGCAATTGGTCAAATGATATAAATAAGTCACTAGTGAAAAAAAAAAAATACGTATTTAATTTTATTAATACTGAATTGTTAATATTAAATTAAAATTTTTAAATAAAATTTTATGAAGATAAAAAATGAAAATTTGAATTTTCATTTTAATTATTACGTATTACAATAATTTTTTTATATCTATAGAACAAGGATAAATAATTATACCAAAAACAGTATTTGATCTGAATCATAAAGCCCATAACTAAAACTATTTATAAAGCCCATAACTAAAACTATTTATTAAGCCCATAACTAAAACTATTTATTGTAATTCGGTTATTTAGAATCATTAACCAATTTGTTTTGTAACTAATTGTTTGTCTTCCATTACAATAAAAGCTATTTGTAGGAAATGCTATGATATCCAACACTTTAATTTTACGGAAAAACAAGGGGGGCAAATAAAATGCCTTTAAATTATGTATTTTGTATCCTTTAACAGATTAACTACTAGTCTCATTTGATAATTAAAATTTTGTGGACTCTTTCTTCGAACTTGACCAATTAAATTCATATTAAATTAATTAATATAATAGAAAAAAAGTTTTTTTTTATTTTTTAATTAATAATTAAGCGGGAGAAGGGCTGGGTTATTAAACTTTTAGATTTTTTTATTACATGTAGAAATGTAACACGACGAAAATAGAAAGAAAACGAAACGGACAATCTTTCTTTTTTTTTGTATTATTTTTTTGATTTTATCAACTTCAATCTATTTGGCATAGTGTACCTTATCGTTCTTATTAATATTTTATGTGATTTTTAACCCCCCCCCCCCTTTTTTTGGGGGGAGTCTAATTTAGAGAAAAAATAGATAGAGAATAGTAAAGAACAATTGATTTTGAACAATAGATGTCTTTCACATCCAACCGAAAAACCTATTATAACTTTTTAATGGCAGTTCCAAAAAAGCGCACCTCTATTTCAAAAAAACGTATTCGTAAAAATATTTGGAAAAGGAAGGGATATAGGGCAGCATTGAAAGCTTTTTCGTTAGCGAAATCTCTTTCTACCGGGAGTTCTAAAAGTTTTTTTTGTGTAACAAATAAATAATCTGAATCGTTCTAATAAAGTGATATAATTTTGTTTATAGTTTATTTATAATTATAAGTTATAAAAATGATAAATAATATTTATCAATTATATTTATCAATTATAATTAATATTAACATCATAATAGTATAGTAAAAGAATAAATATTAATATATAAGATAAATTACAATATAAACAATATACATAAAAAAAAAATAAATAAAAAAGAATTAGTCTCATAATGTTTTAATTTAAACGAATATAAAATAGAATTTGTTTTACAATTTGTTTTACTTTAATTTGAAGCCAAATTTTTCTTTCGTTTCTGATATAGATAAGAATTCTGTTGTCTACTGAATTCTAAAAATGAATGGTACTTTTTTGTTTGAAAAAAGGGTAAACGCAAGTGCAAGGTTTCGCCTTTCATTTTAGTATGTTTTATCATTTTCCGGATGGGGATTATCACTTTCCCCATCGCCCTTACTCAATAATAAAAAGAATTTTTTTTTAGTTATATTTTTGATTTTATATTATAAAGAAGAGGTCGTTGAAACTAATTGATTAAGTTTAAAATGTTTTTTATAATCTTTTAAATCATTATTTTGGGTTTTAGAAATTATTATCACTATATAAATTCCTTAAACCCAATTAAATTAATAAAAGCCCCGTTTACATTTTTAGGTAGTTATATGACGAATGCGCCAATTTTGAGTGATCTATTTTAGATCCTATGTTTCGATTGGAAGATCGATCAAGATATAATATATATATATTAATTAAAAAATTTAGAAAATATTTTGAAGTATGGTACAATTTCTATACGAAATTTTTTTATATGATTGATACGACCATCCAAAATACCTAACTTAATGGGTTTGCTAAATCTTAACGCAAATTCTCTACACAACAAAAAATCCTAACGCAACCTAACTATGCAAATATTTACATAAATCTTTTGAGTGTATCGCTGAAATTGTGTTATATAAAAATTATTAATCGATAAAATGAATTTTTTATTTTAGATTAATAAAATAAATGATAAAAGAAATTAATCATTAAAAAATGCAAATGAGGTAGAACATTTTTTTTACTTATATCCAGGGATTGAAGTAAAAATTATATAGTTACAACTGTTACATTTTAGTTTTAGGAGAGCATAAAGTAATAGCCTACGAAAAAATACATTGTTAGTTCAGTTAAATAAAATTGACATCCTAAAATACTAAATAACTAAATAAAAATACTAAATAACTAAATAAAAAGAATACTAAATAACTAAATAAAAAGATAATAATAAGAAAAATCAATATTATTAACGTTAACGAAAACGTTTTAATCCCTAATTTTTAAACAAGTTTTTATTCATCAATTTGAATGGTTTCCTAAAAAAAATATTGGATTGAATTAACTCCTTCAAGCTCGACGATTGAATAAAAATAGGTTATTATGATTTCGAATAAGCCGCTATGGTGAAATCGGTAGACACGCTGCTCTTAGGAAGCAGTGCTAGAGCATCTCGGTTCGAGTCCGAGTGGCGGCATGGCATCTTCTAAAAGAGTAAGTCCTATAATGAATTCAATTCCCGATTTCAATTCCTATAATTGAGGGACGCCCTTATTAATTTAATAATTTTTATGATATTTTCAACTTTAGAGCATATATTAACTCATATATCCTTTTCGATCGTTTCAATTGTAATTACAATTCATTTGATAATTTTATTAGTCGATGAAATCGTAGGACTAGATGATTCTTCAGAAAAGGGGATGATAGCTACTTTTTTCTGCATAACAGGATTATTAGTTACTCGTTGGATGTATTTGAGGCACTTACCATTAAGTGATTTATATGAATCATTAATTTTTCTTTCGTGGAGTTTTTCCATTATTCATATTATTCCGTATTTTAAAAAACATAAAAACCATTTAAGCGCAATAACCGCGCCAAGTGCTATTTTTACTCAAGGTTTTGCTACTTCGGGTCTTTTAACTGAAATGCATCAATCCGCGATATTAGTACCCGCTCTCCAATCCCATTGGTTAATGATGCATGTAAGTATGATGGTATTGAGCTATGCAGCTCTTTTGTGTGGATCATTATTATCACTAGCTCTTCTAGTCATTACATTTCGAAAATTCATAAGGATTTTTAGTAAAAGCAATAATTTAGAAAATGAGTCAGTTTACTTTAGTGAGATTCAATACGTGAACGAAAGAAACAATGTCTTACGAAACACTTCTTTTATTTCGTCTCAAAATTATTACAGGTATCAATTGATTCAACAATTGGATCGTTGGAGTTATCGTATTATTAGTCTAGGGTTTATCCTTTTAACCGTAGGTATTCTTTCGGGAGCAGTATGGGCTAATGAAGCATGGGGATCATATTGGAATTGGGATCCAAAGGAGACTTGGGCATTTATTACTTGGACCATATTCGCTATTTATTTACATATTAGAACAAATAAAAATTTTGAAAGTGTAAATTCTGCAATTGTGGCCTCAATGGGCTTTCTTATAATTTGGATATGCTATTTTGGGGTTAATCTATTAGGAATAGGGTTGCATAGTTATGGTTCATTTACATTAATATCTAATTGAATAAAAGACTTGACGAATATAAACATAGGACGGCATACAGGTATATATACGAAAACTTCATGTAAACAATCAAGAACCATTTGAATCATTTCCATTACTTGATTCAAATGGTTCTCACAAATTCAAAAGATATCTAGTTATAATAGAATTCCAATTTATTTATTTTACTTAAAAGAATATAAAATTTTACTTAAAAGAATATAAAAGACTCATTTTTTTATTGTACAATCAACCATTTTTAAAATCATGGGATTTCAGTTTCATTTTTTGGTTTACTCACAAAAACTATCGAAAAAAATAATTGGATATAATAGCTTCGACCTTGTCAACTGATAATGATAAAACGAAATCGGGATAAACACCAATACCTATTACAGGTAAAAGGATAGAGATCGAAACAAATAATTCTCGCGGTCCAGAATCAAAAAAATAAGAGTTTGGGGCATTAAAAAGCTTGTATCCATAGAACATCTGGCGTAACATAGATAATGAATAAATAGGAGTTAATATCATTCCAATTGCCATTACAAAAGTAATTAATATTTTTGTCATTAAAAGATATTTTTGACTAGTAAGTATTCCAAAAAAAACTAACAATTCGGCAACAAAACCGCTCATGCCCGGTAATGCAAGAGAAGCCATTGATAAGATACTGAAAGTCGTGAATATTTTTGGAATTGCGATAGCCATTCCGCCCATTTCGTCGAGATAAACAAGACGTATTCTATCATAACTCGTTCCGGCCAAGAAAAAAAGCGCAGCGCCAATAAATCCGTGAGAGATTATTTGTAAAATGGCTCCGTTGAGTCCTGTATCGCTTATAGAACCAATTCCTATAATTATGAAACCCATATGAGATACAGAAGAGTAGGCTATTCTTTTTTTTAAATTACGCTGACCGGGAGATGTTGAAGCTGCATAGATTATTTGAATTGTGCCTACTATAATCAACCAGGGAGAGAATATAGAATGGGCGTGGGGTAATAATTCCATATTGATCCGAACCAATCCATACGCTCCCATTTTTAATAAGATTCCGGCTAAAAGCATACAAGTACTGTAATGTGCCTCTCCATGGGTGTCTGGTAACCATGTATGTAAGGGTATGATCGGTGATTTGACAGCAAAAGCAATAAGAAATCCAATATAAAATATTATTTCTAGTGCTACAGGATACGATTGATTAGCTGATGTTTCAAAATTTAATGTTGGTTCATTGGAACCATATAAACCAATACCCAAAACTCCTATTAATAAAAAAACGGAACTTCCTGCAGTGTACAAAATAAATTTTGTAGCTGAATACAACCGTTTCTTTCCCCCCCACATGGATAGAAGTAGATAAACTGGAATTAATTCTAACTCCCACATGATGAAAAAAAGTAAAAGGTCTCGAGAAGAAAATGGTCCTATTTGACCGCTATACATTGCTAACATCAGAAAATGGAATAGTCGGGAATCTCGAGTAATCGGCCGAGCCGCTAAAGTAGCTAAAGTTGTGATAAATCCTGTCAGTAAAATGGGTCCTATAGAAATTCCATCTATTCCCAATCTCCAGTAAAAATCAAAAAAATCGATCCATTTATAATCCTCTGTCAGTTGCATTAATGGATCATCCAATTGGAAACGATAACCGAATGCATAGGTTGTTAGAAGGAGTTCAACTATGCATATACCTATAGTATACCAACGAATGATCTTATTTCCTCTATGAGGGAGAAAGAAAATTAAGGAACCCGCGAATATTGGCAAAACTACAACTAGCGTTAACCAAGGAAAATTATTCATGGTAAAAACAAGATAAACTTGGACCAGAAAAACCCGTGCTCAAAATAAAAAGTTTTTGAGCGCGGGTTTTTGTCGGTAAAGGTAAAAAAATCAAATGTATTCGAGTAGGGTTTTCTGGAACGTATTAATAAGCCAGACCCATACTTCGAGTTGTTTCATGCCATAAATAAACTCGAACACTCAAGAAATCTGTCGGACAGGCGGATTCACATCTCTTACAACCGACACAGTCCTCTGTTCTTGGAGCAGAAGCAATTTGCTTAGCTTTACACCCGTCCCAAGGTATCATTTCTAATACATCCGTTGGGCAGGCGCGCACGCATTGAGTACACCCTATACACGTATCATAAATCTTTACTGAATGTGACATTTGGATCTATAAATTTTTGAATGTCAGAAAGTTTCGATCTAGTAAACTTGTAAATGAATCATATATTTAGACACCAGATGAATCAATAATTTATCATAATTTTTCTAATCAATCTACTTCTGGATTGACTCATGCGATAGAGCCAAGATACTTTAATTTCTTACATTTTTGAAAACATGTATTATTACGTAATGTATGGTCATGGTAATTCTAATTTATGAATATTAGAATTTATATGATTAATACTACTTATTCAACAAATTCGATTGATTGATACGAGTTGATTTTCTGTTACGATAAATTGATGAAACAATAGCCGGTCCAATAGCTGCTTCAGCGGCTGCAATAGCTATAACAAAAATTGAGAAAATATTTCCTTTTAATTGGCGACTATCAAAAAAATCAGAAAATGTTACGAAATTCATATTAACCGCATTCAGTATAAGTTCAAGACACATAAGGGCTCTAACCATATTCCGGCTCGTGATCAATCCATAGATACCGATAGAAAATAAGTAGGCACTCAAAACAAGTACATGTTCGAGCATCATTGACCAACTCCTTATCAATTTCGATTCATTTCAATATGAACTGAACAACAATTCAACAGATTCAATTGACTAGAATAAAAAAAAGTACGGAACAAAGGCAGATTTTCTATTGTTATATAGAATAGATTGAATAATTTCTATTTTAGACATAAAAAATCTTTAATTAATTAAAGGGAAATAAATGTAATGTAATAAAACCGAACAGAGTTTAATGTGCATTGCTAATTCTATAAATTTTTTACTGTCGCGCCACGGCAATTGCACCTATCAAAGCGGCTAAAAGAATTATCGAAACGAATTCAAATGGAAGAAAAAAATCGGTTGATAAATGAATTCCAATTTGTTGACTATTACTTATCAAATCTTGCTCTATAATCTGGTTTGATCTTGTAGTCCAAATAATTCCGTACCATGACGTATCCGTAATAATAATCATGAGTAAAACAAAAATACTTGTACAAACTGGCAAAGTAACCACATCCCCAATGGTCCAAAGATTCAAATCTTTGTAATATTCTGAACCATTCATGAACATCACAGCAAATACGATTAAAACATTTATAGCTCCCACGTAAATAAGGAGTTGTGCAGCAGCTACAAAATAAGAGTTTAATAGAATATAGAATAAGGATATACAAACAAGAACCAGTCCCAATGAAAAGGCAGAATAAATGGGGTTGGTAAATAATACCACCCCCATACCTCCTAGTATAAGAACCGATCCCAGAAAGACTAAAAGAAAATCATGTATTGGTCCGGGCAAATCCATTATATGTAAAATAAGAGATAAATAAATAGAAATGTTTTTCATGACCTTATTGAGACCCGACCAGAAATTTTTTTTTATGATTTTTGAGCAATTCCTAATTTAATCCTAAGTAAATAAATACTAAGGGATATGAATAAATGTGAGTACTATTATTGGACTAATTTCATTCTTTATCTGAAAGAGTCGTTCTAATTCTAAACTATATATTTTAAAACAATTATGGATATATTAATTAATGGATTTTCAATCCAAATTAAGACGCGTTTCTTACCAACCAATCAATAGTTGGTATTTGTAGTTATTGACCAAACAACACGAAAGAAACCTAAATTCCTTCTATATTAGTTATTAGTAAAGTAATTATAAATTATTCGTTAATCAAGAGATTTACTTATTTATTTGAGGCGAATTCAAAATTGTTCGAATTGTATAATCGTCAATTACTGACATTGGTAAACGACCCAAAGCAATTTGATTATAATTCAATTCGTGACGATCATAAGTAGAAAGTTCATATTCTTCAGTCATTGATAAACAATTCGTTGGACAATACTCAACGCAATTACCACAAAATATACAGACTCCGAAATCAATACTGTAATTAAGCAGCCGTTTCTTGCGAATATCAGTTTCCAATTTCCAATCAACAACGGGTAGATCTATAGGACATACACGAACGCATACTTCACAAGCAATACATTTATCAAATTCAAAATGGATTCGACCGCGGAAACGCTCCGCGGTGATTAATTTTTCATAAGGATATTGAATAGTTACGGGTAAACGATTTGCGTGGGATAAAGTAATCATGAAACTTTGACCAATGTACCTTGCAGCTCGTACTGTTTGTTGACCATAATTCATGAACCCAGTTACCATAGAGAACATATCGTTAATATATATATGAATAGTTTTATGTTTGTTTATTTCTCTTGTTTGAGACACGTTGTGAATATAGAATGTTACTTTACAGTGAAAAGAGTTGGAAAGAAGTTGTTAATAATAGATTACCGAGAGAAATAGGTAAAAGAAATTTCCATCCAAGATTCAATAGTTGGTCCATTCTTAGCCTCGGTAAAGTCCATCTTGTTGTGATAGGAATGAACAAGAACAAATAAGTTTTAGCTAATGTAATAAAGATACCAATTATCGCTCCAAAAACTCCACATGTTTTATTTATTTCAAAAAGCTCAGAAACATATATGTCTGGAATAGATATATTCCAACCTCCCAAGTAAAGAACTGTTACAAATAATGAAGAAACCAATAGGTTTAGATAGGAAGCAACATAAAATAACCCAAATTTTATACCCGAGTATTCGGTTTGATAACCTGCTACTAACTCTTCTTCTGCTTCTGGTAAATCAAAAGGTAATCTCTCACATTCTGCTAGGGAAGAAATAATAAAAATGATAAACCCTATAGGCTGACGCCACAAATTCCATCCCCAAAAACCATATTTTGATTGCGCCTCAACAATATCAATTGTACTTGAACTGTTAGATAATTATAGTCGGTGATACCATCACTGTTACCATCGCTATTACAGAACCGTACATGAGATTTTCACCTCATACGGCTCCTTGAAGGCCAGAAATAAATATAGGGACCGCGTCAGTATTCTTTTTTGAATCTTGATATGTTTGTAGGATGGATAACTATCGGCCGGTCCCAAATTAGACCAATTGAATTCTGTCTGTTATAATTATTTTAATTCAAAATAAAATAAAAAAAGTACTTCTGAATTGATCTCATCCTTTCTTTAATTTAATAATTTCAATAATAATTTCAATTCTTCTTTGTTCAGTAATAACTTAACTGTTCAATAAAATACTTCTTGTAAAAATATCAATAACCCTTTGGTTTCACGTACGAAAAAAAAATTCTATATAAATTAATGAATTATGACACAAATTATATATCTATTAATATGTATATGGGAAAGAATAAAAGTAACAAAGAATAAATAAAGTATATCTTTCTTTTTTTTTTTTTTTCGTTCCTATTCTTCTTTCTATTTCTGAGAAAAAGAGGGCTTTCAAAATAAAGTAAAGGATTATTTCGTTTCGAATAGTTATTTATTAAATCGGTGGATAGGAGTATACTCTGGATTGGAATCGTGTCATGGGGAGTACTGCCTGATCATTTCTACCAACTTAAAGCCCCAATTAGTATTCTTTGTTTGTATATTATGTAAAAATGTCCTTTTGGAGAATTTACATAATCTCCATTACTAATCCTTTACATATGTTCGTGTTTCTAACCATCCACTCGTTTTTGCGCAATCCCCCGTTATGCTAATACATAAAAATGATAGTGAAAACTCAATACGGTTGATCTTTTGAACCCGCTTCAAGTCAGGATGACTAATCAACCAATCTTGGGGGAAACGGTCTCTTCTGTTTATGTTTATTTCCGCTTAACTCTCTAACTCTTATACATAGAAAATGAGAATCAATCTTTTTACTGCGAATTTATATATAAGCTGTTTTCTTTCACTCATATAACTATTTGATTTAGTTCATCAACCCGAATAATGAATAAAAAAAAATTAAGATATCTACTCAATCCATTCCAACCCTTTCCTTGAAAGGAAGGAATAGAGAAAAGTTTATGTCTATGTATCAACGAATCGCACGTAGAGATATTGATAACACACATAAAGTTAATGGTATTTCATAACTAATCGATTGAGCAGCAGCTCGTAGACCGCCTAAAAAGGAATATTTATTATTTGACCCGTATCCCGACATAAGAAGTCCAATTGGCGCAATACTGGAAATGGCAATCCATAAAAAAACACCGATATTGAGATCCGCTAAAACAAGGTGATATCCAAAAGGAACTACTGAATAGCTTACTAAAATTGATATGACTGCTATGGATGGCCCGATACTGAATAAACGAGTATCCCCCCTAGATGGAAAAAGATTTTCTTTGAAAAGTAGTTTTGTCCCATCTGCTAGAGCTTGAAGAACTCCCAAAGGGCCGGCGTATTCAGGTCCAATACGTTGTTGTATCCCTGCCGATATTTCTCTTTCTAACCATACAATTACCAGTACGCCTATTGTGATTCCCACTACAAGAGTCAAAATAGGAACAAGAACCCATAGAATTCCATAAACCTCTTTAAAAAATTCTAATCTAGAAAAAGAATCGATATCTTGTACTTCCGGTGTATCAATTATCATTTCAACGATCAACTTCTCCCATAATGATATCTATACTACCTAGTATCGTCATAATATCAGCCAATTTCATTCTTTTAACTAACCGCGGAAGAATTTGCAAATTGATAAAACCCGGCGGGCGGATTTTCCATCTCCAAGGAAAACCACTCTGATCCCCTATGAGAAAAATTCCCAATTCTCCTTTTGGGGCTTCTACTCTCACATAAAGTTCTTGTTTCGGCAATTCAAATGTAGGAGACGGCTTTTTACTAATAAATCGATATTCAAAATCATTCCATTCCGGATTCCTTTCTCTATCAAAGTATCGTATTTCTAAATTCTCATAGGGTCCCCCTGGAATTCCTTCCAGGGCCTGTTGAATAATTTTTACGGATTCTATCATTTCACCAATTCGGACTAGATAACGAGCCAATGAATCTCCTTCTTTTTGCCACTGTACTTCCCAATCAAATTCGTCGTAACATTCATAATGATCAACTTTACGAAGATCCCATTGTATTCCGGAAGCTCGCAGCATTGGTCCCGATAAACCCCAATTTATTACTTCCTCTCTACCAATAATGCCTACTCCCTCGACTCGTTCTAAAAAAATAGGATTTCGTGTAATAAGGTTTTGATATTCAGCAACTCTTGTTAAAAAATAATCGCAGAAATCCAAACATTTATCTATCCAGCCATGAGGTAGATCGGCCGCTACTCCTCCGATACGAAAATAATTATGCATCATTCTCATACCGGTGGCAGCTTCGAATAGATCATATACTAATTCTCTTTCTCTGAAAATATAGAAAAAGGGAGTTTGTGCACCAATATCCGCCATAAAAGGACCGAGCCATAACAGATGAGAAGCTATACGACTCAACTCCAACATAATTATTCTGATATAGCTGGCTCTTTTAGGTACTTGAATATTTCCCAACTGTTCCGGTCCGTTTACAGTTATTGCTTCTGTGAACATAGTAGCTAAATAATCCCACCGTGTTACATAAGGCAAATATTGTATAATTGTTCGATTTTCCGCAATTTTTTCCATTCCTCGGTGTAAATAACCCAATATTGGTTCACAGTCAATAACATCTTCACCATCTAGAGTAATGATGAGTCGAAGAACACCATGCATTGATGGGTGGTGGGGGCCCATATTGACTATCATGAGGTCTTTTCTTGTAGCCGGTATATTCATAGGTTTTTCCTCGATTCATTCTTTCATGAATTGCTGAAAACGAAAAAAAGTTCATTAAAATTCAAGATCTAATAAATCAAATAATTCAAAATGCCTTTATAAAAATAAAATTAACGAGTTTTTGACTCCCGAATATCCAACCGATTAATTAATTCTTTATAACATATTCTATTTTTCTTTGACAAATAAGACAGTAATCGTTGGCGTTTTCCCAGAATTTTACGTAAACCTCTCTGAGATAAATAGTCTTTTTTGTGTAATTGTAAATGTGAAGTAAGTCTTCGTATCCTATTGGTGAAACTAACTATTTGAAATTCAACAGATCCTCTGTTTTCGTCTTTTTCTTCTTGTGAAATAACTGAGATGAATGAATTTTTTACCATAAACTGAAATCTTCTCTCCCCCCTCTTTTTATTTTAAGATATTTGTTATTGATAGATATCTTTATTGATCAGTAATAATAATGCCCCTAATTTTTATTTGGTATATACAATAATTTGAATTTCGTTATTAATTTCTAATTTTTTTAATTTAATAAAACTTACTCAATCCAATTTTCATTTTAAAATTGGATTTGAAAGGGGATACAAAAGTATGGTTGGTTTCTTCACTCACAAAAGATAAAAGTTTAGACCTAAAATAAGAAAATTTTTTTCATTCTAGATCTAATTGATATGTCATTGAATTAGTATCATGTATCAGAATGGAATGTAAGACAACGTATGCGTGCATCTCTTTGTCGTCATAGACCAGAGTATGGGAAATATAGGAAAAATGTACTATTAATGAATTTTCAATCGCGGATACATATGTATCCTTACCATACTGAAACAACTGCCATTATTGGTATTAAACCAATAACGATTCATACAAGCTAAATCTTCTAATCGATAATTGGGCCAAAGAAATAGCTTTAATTTTATAAGTTTTTTTTTATATTTTTTGCTTTTATCCACAACTTGACTGTTTACCTCATTCCCATTACAAAAAGATGCCTTTCTATGTCTATTCTTAGAATTTAAACAAATTAGAATTCGCAATTCTCTACGACGTCTAGGCGATAAAATATTTTCAGGAACAAACAAATCATAATTTTTTTTATATCTATTTCCAGTCATCTTTTGATGTTTTGTAATGACTTCATCAGAATTCTTATCAACATGTTTTTTTTCTCGGTATCTTTGATTTATTTGATGTTTACTTTTATGAACTAATGAAATACCGAGGGTTTGATACATAATAAATTTTCCATCATTTTTTATAGCTAGACGAATTGGTTCAATAATCAAAAATCCCCTTTTAATAAATTCTGTAAGAGTTACATCTTTCTGAATCGTCAAAATATCCAGACTCATTTCGCCCCTTTGAATAGAGGATATAGTAATTTCTCTTGGATTTATCAGTCTAAGCAGGAGACAATATACGTTGATGTTATTGATTATTTTTTTATTTAAAGAATCATCCCATCTCAATTGAAAATACAAATACCTTTTTAGGAAGAAATCAAACTCCGCTTTTGTATTGATCTTGTATTGCTTTTTATTTCTATGTTTTTTCATGTCCGATCCCGTATAATCTTCTTCAACATCTTTTTCTTGGTTTGAAAGAGCTGATTTAAGATCTGCTTGGCCCGTGGATTCTTTTTCTCCTTGATTTCGGTTTTCTAATTCAAGAGATTTTTTTTCATTCGCCGATATTGATATAAAAGGATCTCTTTTTTTATTTCCAGTGATGCTTTTGTTTTCACTAGCATTTTTTTTTATATTCGAATTAAAAAGTAGTAATTTAATTGGTATAACCCACGGTTTCATTTTATACGTATTATAAAGTCTCACAAATTCTGGCAAGAACCAAAGTTCCAGATTTGATATGGGACGACTTAGTATTTCTTCATTCATTCCCATCCAATCCAAAAGGGGTTTTTGATTGGATATTTGATCTTGCTGAAGTGTGAGATAAAAAAGACCTTTATTATTGATTTTATCAATTATTTGATACTTATTAACCCTAGTCTTAGTATATTTATTACTGTTAGTGTCAGTATCAATATTGATCCAGGCCTCAATATCGACTTTCGTTTTAAGACAAAAATCGAGAATTCTCCAATCAAAATATTTTCTATCCGTATTTTTATCCATATCTCGAATATCATCTTCTACCATATTAAATGATTTTTGTTTATGTGTGTTGTAATTATAAAAAATATCTTGGTTAGTTTTTACTTGTAATGGTGATCCATAAATTGAAGAGTACTTCTTAGTTTCAGAATTTATAGATTTATATGCTAAAAGATCATATCTATATTGTTTTTTAAAATTATCCTTTTGATTCAATAATAAATCCGTTTCAATTTTTTTTTCGTAGTGAATTAATTCATCTTTTTCATATAAATCACACAAATCTTTATATAAATCTTTATTTTGATTATATAAATCTTTATTTTGAGCTATACAGTTCAATATATTTCGCCATTTTTGTGGTACTACTCTAGACCATTTAATTTGAGATACATCACATTGATATTGATAATGACTCCTTAACCAATTTGTCCATTGATTCATTCCAGAATTGCGAAGATTCTTAGGTCTTAATTCGGAATGAAATAGTTCTTGTCTTACAACAAAAAAATCCTTTATTTCATTCTTAAGAAAAAGGGGGTTTCCATTATATTGAAATACGGATTTCAATTTCTCTAACTTAATAAGTTGGGTTTGTGATAATTTGTAAAATACATATGCTTGTGAAAAGTAAGATAAGTCAAAAAAAGTCTTTGAATTTTTTTGACTAAGACTAATATTAGTATTAGAAAGTGACTCTTTTATAATCGAAATAAATTTAATTAAACTTTGATTTGTTTTATTAATTCTTTCTTGATTTGTTTCATTACTGTTAATGTTTTTATTAATAATTTTTTTTGTTGATTCAAGAAAAAGTTGTGTATTGATACTAGGAATATTAATCATAGATAGAAAGATATCTATGTATATCTTTTCAATGAAAAATATTATAAAATAATGGGATTTACGGATTAATCGAGCAGTTCTTCTTTTTAATATCTGCCAAATATTTTTTTGTGATTCCAATCTTTTATCATCATAACTTATTTTGTTAGAACTCAAATTTCTATCTGAAGTTATAAATTCCTTTTTCTTGTCTTTTGTAATTTTTTCTATTTGATTTATGATTGTGTTTATTCTATCAGTCAGATCTTGCATTTTTTTTTCTGTTAATGAATAATTTGTCCAATCCTGAGATCTAATTTGAATGGACGATTCCTGAATCATCCGATTACTGATTATTGAATCTTTTTTAATTTCACTCAATTCATATACTTCTATTTCTCTCAATCCAAATAATATAATTGGGTTTATTTTTGAGAGTTCTTTTATTATTTCTTTTATAAACAGAATGTTTTTAATGATCCATTTTTTTGGTTTTTTTGAGACATTTAGAAACAATTTTGTTTGTTCTTTAAAAATTCCTAGAATTATAAAACATTTCTTTTGCAATTTTTTAATTTTTTTTTTGAGTTCTTTAAAAATCGGTTCAAAAAATGAAAGTTTTTTTCTGGGAGAACCAAAAGGTAGTTCAGCTTCCATTCCAAAAATTGTTAAAAAACAAAAATCATTTTTTTGACCTTGCTTTTTCATTGCATCGTTATAAGGGGCTCGTAACTTAGATCTGTGCCAAGGTTTAAGACGAAAAGGAAATAGAATCTTGATCTGAATGCCGTCTGTTAACCAGTTTTTTGGAAATTCTTTTTCTGATAATTGAACGCCGTTATAGGTACATTTAACATGCATTTCTCTATTCCAATCCTTTAAGTCCTCATACCATTCCGGAAATTGAAATAATAGTATACGGACGATATTTTTAGCTATTATCAATGAAGGTAATATAATATATTTTCTAAGAATTGATTGGGTTACTAATAAAAAACCTCTCATTACTTGAGCAAGTAAAATACTATCCCAGGCTTCCGCTATTTGTATACGCACTTTTTCCTTTCTTTTGTCTTCTTCTTTTTTGTCCTCCTCTTTTTTTTTCGCGCTTTCTTTTGTCTTTTTCTCTGTATAATTCGAAATTGTGAATTCTGTGTTTTTCGACATCCAATTTCTAAAATTTATTTTCATCCGTTCAGAAATATCAAAAACAAAAAAAAAAGATTTGTCTATTCGGTCCAAAAAAAGAGGGGAATGCGCATTTGCTTCAAAGAGTTTCCAAGTAACTGTTTTACGTCTTTGAGCGCGCATGGAGCCTTTGATTATGTCTCGACGAAAATCCGATTGTTGGGAATAACGTATCAAAGCAACTTCGCCTGTTTGATCAGTATTATTAGTTTCTTTGGTATTAGTATAAGCATCAGTGTTTTGTTGGTTATCAGTAAAAATCACTACACGTTTGGATTTTCTTGAACGAATCTGATGATCCTCTACCACAGTTTCTTCGGTTTCCCCCTCCTGTTGTTCAAAATCGTTGATTAATTTGTATGAC